TACTCTATCTAAGACTAAGATGAATCTTGGAGATTTTCACTCTTCAACTCCGATAGACTAAACTTTTAGTTTTTTTAACTAACTATTTCGGTTTTTTAACTAACTAAATTTAGTTTAATCTTTCCAATCTAGATTTAATCTTTCCAATCTAGATCAAGTATTAAATGAAGTATTAATATTCTTTTTGACCGAGAGGAGACACATTATGAACAAATAAAATGAAAATAAAACAGACGAGGAAAGATAATCGAGTTTTTTTTACATAGTTTTTTAAAAACAGAAACGTTTCTAATATAAACTCTTTATTCATCTAGAAAGGATATATATCTAGATGGATAAGTTAAGTGTATATCATCTATGATCCATACCATTACTGAATATCTATGGTGACCTATATCCGATCGAAATTTCATTAAATTTGAGAATGGATACTTATATATAAATTAATCATGTGCCAGGAACCAGATTTGAACTGGTGACACGAGGATTTTCAGTCCTCTGCTCTACCAACTGAGCTATCCCGACCGTTTTACCTGACCATTTTAGTCGCGCCGGCTTCCTGTTTTACTAAATTTTAGTAAAAAACTTGGGCCTATGTCAATTTAAAAAGTCAATTTTTTTTTTTAAAAAGACGAAAAAATATTGTATAATAAAGTATTAGCCAGACCTGAAATTTTTTGTATCTTAAAAAAAAAAGAACTTCGTAAATTTCAATTCGAATAATGATTTTGATTGTTAATTATTCCAATTTCCAATGAAAATAAAAATGAATGGGAATTTTTTGTTTTGCTCAAAGATGCGTATTTGTAGATGTATGATATCTATCACACGATTTGTGAAAAAAAAAAAGTCCAGCCCACATATGTTTATCACAGAATCGAATGAATCAGAAAGATAACAAAATTGGAATCGTTAAAGAAAAGAGAGAATGGGATAAAAAGAATTAAGGAGCCGAGTCGTCCTTGTTTGGGGATAGAGGGACTTGAACCCTCACGATTTCTAAAGTCGACGGATTTTCCTCTTACTATAAATTGCCTTGTTGTCGATATTGACAGGTAGAATGGGACTCTATCTTTATTCTCGTCCGATTAGTCAGTTATCTATCAGACTATGAAGTGAATGGTTTGATGAATTAATATTAAATCCTTTCCTCAATTTGGACTCAATTCAAACCAATTATATCTATATAGAAAGAGAAAAAAGAAATAAAGATAAAAAAAAAAAAAAGATAAAAAAAAAAAAAAGAAATTAAAGAGAAAAAAAAGATGAATATGGATTATGGATTGGGGTCTCTATTAATCATTTCCTCCTATTAATCATTTGAGATAGTATTTAAGTACGTATGTATATATGGTTATCCTTTACTTTATCCTTTCTGGGGTTTTGATAGAAATAGAAGGTTTACTTTACTAATGCAACGCAGTCAACCTCATTTATTAGAACAGCTTCCATTGAGTCTCTGCACCTATCCTTCCTTGTTTTTTTCGGTTTTTATGAAACTTTTTCTGTTTTCGGAAAACAGGATTTGGCTCAGGATTGCCCATTTTTAATTCCAGGGTTTCTCTGAATTTGAAAGTTATCACTTAGTAAGTTTCCATACCAAGGCTCAATCCAATTAAGTCCGTAGCGTCTACCAATTTCGCCATATCCCCCTTTTTTTTTGCTTTTAGATTAAGATCTTATTATTATCCCCCCTTTTTTTCATTTCTATTCGACTGGAACTGTTGAAGTAATTATATACTGATTCCTACAAAAAGCCTTTCTTTTTTATTTCTTGTCTATCCTCTTTCATCTCTAGCATAGACCCTTATTTAGTCTAATCAGAAAGGATTGTATCATTTCTGTATTCGCAATTCAATATAGATGTATATAGAACACATTTATTATATATACTTCTCTTACTCTCATTTTTTTCTCGTGCAATTTTGAATACTTGAAGGGTCGATTCTTTTTTTTCGATATTCATATTAATTCATATTAATTAGGAATAACGACAAAAAAAAGACTAAAAAGTTAATAGCCAAGATTCCACTAGTTTATTAAATTCCTATGTATGTACAATTTCTGTTATGTGAGCCCGCTTAGCTCAGAGGTTAGAGCATCGCATTTGTAATGCGATGGTCATCGGTTCGACTCCGATAGCTGGCTTTTTTCTATTTGTTTGATTTTTGATTTTCCATAATTACTAATGTTTTTTTGAAATCAAAGAATATTGATTTGGCTGCTTTTCCTTTTTTTCCAAGCACGACTGATTCTTATGTGGTAAGAACTCCTAATTATGAAAATTAGAGTAGTTAAATCTCTGCAGAACAAAGCAAGAACAAGAAAAGGACCCTCTATTCTATAATATACTATCTATTCTATAATATATTATTAGTATATATTTTTTCTACATACATTTTTGGTATATATATATATAATAAGGTCCGGATATGGATAGAATCCATCTCCTAATTCTTTGTAGTTTACTATTTCAACTATTTCAGTAGATTTTCCTTCA